TGTTATTCAAAAGATCTAATAATGTATATATATTGGATCTTTTGAGGCAATTATAGATTCTGGGAGGCAATTTTAATTGGTCAATAAAAATATATTTCAATGCTATTTTTTTTTTGTTTTTCTTTAGTTTAACCAATTTATCATGAAAGGTAAAAAGAGGTAAAGTAACCTTGTGTTTATTGTCGTCTAAATTGAAGTTTTCTTCTTCTATATGGAAAAAGGGAATAAATAAATCAATCAAATTCCGGGACGCTTCATGAAGCGCTTCTTTAGGAGTTAAACTTCCATTTGTCCATATTTCGAGAAAAAGCATCTCTTGTTTTTCATTTCCATTCCCATAAGAATGAATACTATGATTTGCATTTCGAACAGGCATGAATACAGCATCGATAGGATAACTTCCGCCTTGAAAATTAGTTTCACTTTTTATACGATATCCTCGACTCCTCTCAATTTGTAATCCAATATAAAAATCAATAGGTTCTGTCAAGCTAGCTATATGTTGTGTATTATCAACGATTTCCACATAAGGTGGTGAGATTATATCTTGAGCTGTTACATACCCAGGACCCTTAACACAAATAGACGCATCACAAGTTCCATATAAATTACTTCTCAATACTATTTCTTTCAAATTCATTAAAATTTCATGTACTGATTCTTGAATACCCACTACGGTAGAATATTCGTGGGGTATTTTCTCAGATTTTGCGCGTGTGATACATGTTCCTTCTATTTCTCCAAGTAAAGCTCTTCGCATCGCAATGCCTATGGTGTCGGCTTGACCTTTCATAAGTGGAGACAAAAGAAAGCGCCCATAATAAAGACGCTTACTGTCTGTCCTTGATTCAACACACTTCCACTGTAGTGTCCGAGTAGATACTGTTACTTTCTCTCGAACCATAGTAATATAATATTATTTGATCGAATCGTTTATTTCTCTTGAAATTTCTTTAATATTTTTTTTTATACGCGTCTTTTTTTAGGAGGTCTACAGCCATTATGTGGCATAGGAGTTACATCCCGGACGAAAGTTAATAGTATACCACTTCGACGAATAGCCCGTAATGCTGCATCTCTTCCGAGACCGGGTCCTTTTATCATGACTTCTGCTCGTTGCATACCTTGATCGACTACTGTACGAATAGCATTTCCAGCCGCCGTTTGAGCAGCAAAAGGTGTCCCTCTTCTTGTACCCCGAAATCCACAAGTACCGGCCGAAGACCAAGAAACCACCCGACCTCTTATATCTGTAACAGTCACAATGGTATTATTGAAACTTGCTTGAACATGAATAACTCCCTTTGGTATTCTACGTGTATTCTTACGTGAACCAATACGTCCATTCCTACGCGAACCCATTTTTGGTATAGTTTTTGCCATATTTTATCATCTCATAAATATAAGTCATCATAGATATATGGATATATCCATTTCTTGTCAAAACAAATTTTTTTTATTTGTACATCGGGTCTTTTAGAGAGTCTTTTTTACACTATCCCTGTCTTTGTTTATGTCTCGGGTTGGAACAAATTACTATAATTCGTCCCCGTCTACGAATTAGTCGACATTTTTCACAAATTTTACGAACAGAAGCTCTTATTTTCATATTTTTAATTCCTTAAACTTAATTTTGAATCGTAGTCCCACGGAAACTAATGTTAAAGTTGAAAAAGAAAAACCACCCAATCCCTCGAATCTTTGTTGGGGAGTTGATAAATGATACGCCCTCTGGTTGAATCAGAATGCCTTACTTTAATTTCGACTCTATCTCCTGGCAGTATCTGTATAAAACTATGCCGGATCTTTCCTGAAATATAATCTAGATTAAGATCTTCATTATCTAAAGGAGCTCGGAACATACCATTTGGAAGCACTTCCGTAATTAAACCCTCATGAATCCATTTTTGTTCTTTGTATTCCAGGTAAAACCCCCTTAAATTAGTAATTAATGTAGGAGGAACAAGATTATATACTCCGCATTTTTTTTTTCACAACAAATAGAAAGTTTCGGATCCAATGCAGATATAAGAAGGATTACCATATATAACACAAAATTTCTCCGCCTATTTCTTTTAGTCGGGCCTCTCGATCTGTCATTATACCATGAGAAGTAGAAAGAATGACAACGCCCATTCCACCCAAAATTCTAGGAATTCTTTGATAGTTAGAATAGATTCGTAGACCAGGTCTACTGATCCGTTTTAAATTTAAAAGATTTCTATAGGGCCCCTTTCTATTTCTTGTATGTCGCAGGGTTGAAACCAAAAAATATTTGTTGCTTTCTCGATGTTTCCTCACATTTTCGATAAAACCTTCTCGTAAAAGGATTTTAACAATGTTTTCAGTGATATTAGTAGATGCTATTCGAACTACTCTTTTTTTATCCATATCCGCATTGCGTATAGAGGTTAGTATATCAGCAATAGTGTCCCTACTCATAATGGACTAAAATTCTTGTTGCCCCCGAATTTTTATATAATCAACATGTTTTTTTACTTAATTTTTTTTTTTATGAAAAAAAATTATATTATTAAATTAAAGGTATATGCGTGAAACACAATCTACTAAATTAATTTGAATCTATTTCTTTCCAATACCCGACTATAACTATATCATAGTCTCATCTTACTATTTTAAGACTATTATAATACCTCGGGCGCCAATGAAACTATTTTAGTAAAATTTAAATGTCTCAATTCCCGGGCGATCGCACCAAAAACGCGAGTTCCTTTAGGATTTCCTTCTTGATCAATGACAACTGCGGCATTGTCATCATATCGTATTAGCATACCATTGTCGCGTTTAAGTTCTTTGCAGGTACGTACAATTACAGCTCTGACCACTTCTGATCTTTCTAGGGGCATATTTGGTACTGCTTCTTTAATCACAGCAACAATAACGTCACCGATATAAGCATATCGGCGGTTACTAGCTCCTATGATTCGAATACACATCAATTCTCGAGCCCCGCTATTATCTGCTACATTCAAACGTGTCTGGGGTTGAATCATTTTTTTTTGTTCTTTCAATGCAAAGGGCGAAGAAAAAGAAAGAAATATTTTTTGTCAAAAAAAAAGTAAACCTTGCATTTTTCATTCCCAGGATTTATTTTCTTTGATTCTACATTCTTATCCCAAAATAATAAATTGAGTTTTGATAGGCATTTTGGATGCTGCTATTGAAATGGCTTTTCTGGCTATATTTTCTGCGACTCCACCCATTTCATAAAGTATTCGACCTGGTTTAACAACAGCTACCCAATATTCTGGAGAGCCTTTACCTGAACCCATACGTGTTTCTGTGGGTCTTACTGTAACTGGTTTGTCGGGAAATATACGTACCCATATTTTTCCACCCCGACGTGCATTTCGTGTCATTGCCCGGCGCCCCGCTTCTATTTGTCTAGATGTGATCCAAGCGGGTTCAAGCGCTTGAAGAGCATATTTACCGAAACTAATATGATTACCTCGATAAGACATTCCCTTCATTCGTCCTCTATGTTGTTTACGGAATCTGGTTCTTTTGGGGTTATAGTTGATGGTTCTTTCTGAATTCCACCTCTACTACAGAACTGGACGTGAGAGTTTCGTCTCATCCAGCTCCTCGCGAAAAAGGGATTCAAAATATTCAAAATGTAGCAATTAAAAAAAGAATATTTTCGCGGGCGAATGTTTACTCTACTATCTATTTCAGTTGTAAGGTTAATTCATTACGTCTCAGATCAGAATAGATGAATTCTTTCTCGGTTCCTTCCGCCATCCCGACCAATGAATCGTTAGGATTTGGTTTCAATAAAATCTTCTGCATTCATGGGTTCCATCGTTCCCATCGCTTCTTGTTTAATGGTTAGGTCTTAATGTTACAACGGAGCTCTTAATGAAATTTGTTCTTGAGTCAATTTTCTCAGTCTTTATTGGCTAAAGGCTCTTGGTTTTTTGTTCTATAAATCTATCATTTAATTATGTATGAATCAGTATTAATGCTTTATTACATTGTCTTTTATGAGATGACTAAATGACTCATAGACCTTACATATTGGAATTCTATATCATTTATATTTTTTTTCTCTCTTTCTCTCACCCCTCTATCCACATCTTTTTCTATATTCCGGTTCACACCTTAGAATAATATTTTTTGCTTTTTTAGTTTATGCAAAACAAATTTCAGTTGCTACAATGATATGAAAAATTTATCATATCTTGACTGCTTTGTTGGATCTAGATAATGCGAAGTGATGAGTTGGTTCTTAGTTCTATAGTTATTAGTTCATATTAGGGAGGCTTTTTTTTATTTTTGAACCTTATTCCTAAAAAAACCAACGAGTCACACACTAAGCATAGCAATTATATCAAACATTTATTTAATCGAATTTTTATTCAACCCTATAGAATTAAAGAATTACGAGCTCTTTTTTTTTATTTTCAATCAAAAAAATGAACGAGTTTCTTATTTTTTGTTGGATTTGGGGGGTAAAAAAAAAGAAAAGCCAAGGAAAGTTTTTTTATTCTTCATCTATAAATATCCAAATTTTGATACCTAATACGCCATAGATAGTTCGAACTGTATAGGCACAATAATCAATTTTAGCCCGAATGGTTTGTAGGGGAACCCTGCCTTCTCTGATCCATTCGACGCGTGCAATTTCTTTTCCATCAATGCGCCCTGCAATTTGTACTTGAATTCCTTTTGTATCTGCTTGTTCGGTTAATTCAATAGCCTTTTTCATTGCTTTGCGACAAGAAACTCTATTTTTTAATTGTCCGGCTATAAATTCTGCAAGAATATTAGGATTTCCATAAGGCTTTGCAATTCTTGTGATAGTAATATTGAGTTTTCGGTTTACAAAGTTAAACTCTTTTTGTAGATTCGTCTGTAATTCTTCGATTCCTTGTGGCCGATTTTCTATTAATAATTTAGGAAATCCCATATAGATTATGACCTGGATCAGATCAATTCTTTTTTGAATCTCTATACGTGCAATTCCCTCGATGCCGGAG